GAATCTGATGAATCCGCCCAAGCAGGCTTACTAATGGGATGTCCTGAAAAGTTACAAAATTTCGCTTTAGCCAATGATCCAATCAAAGGAATAATTGGAACTATAGTATCAAACTTTTTAATAACAATATCTATAATAAATGACTTTTCTAACATTTGACTCCTTACTGCTGAAGGAGTTGGTCGTACACTTGAAAGATAACCCAGAAAATCGATAAAATGATTGGATAATTGGTTTATATGAATCCTATCCGGTTGAGACCAAAAGTAAAAACGACATTCCCATAAATTTACAAGGTAATATTTCCATTTCTTCATCAGAAGAGGGGTTCCTTTTGAAGACAAAATGGATTTTCCTTGAAATCTGAAATACTGTATGAAAGGATCCTTGAACAACCATAGGATAGTATGAAAATCATTACGAAAATCCACTAAAAAATGTTCTATTTTTCTATAAAAATGTGTTCGATCAAGAAAAGCTCTAGAAGACGTTGATCGTAAATGATAAGATTGTTTACGGAGAAAAACAAATATGGATTCCGATTCATATACATGAAAATTATATAGGAACAGGAAAAATCTTTGATTCTCTTTTGAAAAAAAGAGAATCATTTTCGTTTTTTGAGTAATAAGACTATTCCAATTATGATACTTGTAGAGAAAGAATCTCAATAAGTGCAAAAAGGGAGCATCTTGTATCCAAGAGCGAAGGGTTTGAACCAATAGTTCCAGATGGATAGGGTAGGGTATTAGTATATCTAATACATGATTTAAATGTAATAATTTATCCTCTAAAAAGGGAAATATGGAATGAATTGATCGTAAAGTAGTCATAGATTTGTCTATTTCTTTACTTTCTGGGGAAGATACTAATCGCAGTGAGAATGGAAGTTCCACAATGACTGCAACCCCCTCTGATATCATTTGATAATCCAAATTTTTATTATGCCCGAAAAAAAAATTTGGATTAGAATCATTCGTAAAAATAATCAAATGCTTCTGTTGATACATTCGAGTAATTAAACGTTTAACAATTATTAAACTATATTTTTTGTCATAACCTAAATTTTCCATAGGCTCATAAAGAATCGATTTATTTAACCCATGATCATGAGCAAGTGCATAAATGTATTCCTGAAAGAGAAGTGGGTATAGGAAGTCCCGTTCTCGCGATCTATCTATCTTTAAATAGCCTTGTAATTCCTCCATTTGAAATTCGATTTGAACCAAAACCGGGGATTTCTTGGGTCATCAAATGATACGATACATAGGTACGATACAGTCAAAACAAGGTATCAAGGTATCATAGTAAGAAAAGATACCTTGGAAATGATTAATCCATGGATTCTCTCTTTTTCCATCCGATTGGTTCTTGTTCGTTATAAGATACCGAAGATGTTTAGAAATCCTTTATTTTTGCAACCCGATCGCTCTTTTGACTTTAGAATTTTATTTCTCAATATACTGTTTCTTTTACACATTCGTCTCCGCACAGGGATATAATTAATAGAATAGTTAGGATTCAAAAAAAAAAGTGAAGAATCCACTTATTAAAGTGATTTCATAACCTTTCCTTTGCCCGCCCCAGGGACTAATATATTTCTAACGTATAATTAGATCGGGTAATTGGTAATTATTCGAATTAAGAACCGAAGCTCGTTGCTCTTTTTGTTTCCCTATAATTGGAGCTTTTTGGCTCTATCCATTTATTCACTCGATCCAAACATAATTGATTTTTTGTACCGCTCTAAGAATTAAAACTCTAACAAACTAAACAAATATTTTGTACCGATCCCGTAAGGGTTAAGTACTCTATCTTAAAGTTATTTATTTATGATATGAGTTATTCATTTATACGACATGCTGTTTTTTCCATTCGTTCCCTCTCAGGATCAGTCGGGGTCTTACAAACTCTACCAACGGTATGGACGAATCCGTTCCTTCATCCAAATGTGTAAAAGATTTTAGCCGCACTTAAAAGCCGAGTACTCTACCGTTGAGTTAGCAACCCAAAAATAGAATTATGGTGTGTAGATACGATCGAAAAAAAAAGAGAGATTGGATTGCACAACCCCATCAAAAACATTTTTTTATAGTAAATTATGAACATAAAAATGAACAGCTATAATGAAAATCTGAAAAATTCCCGGATAAGATAAATGAAATATATCCCAGAGAATTTAAGGAACCTATCGCTTACATGAAGTAAAGTAAAAAAAAACTTATAGGGCGTGGATAAATAGATCTATTTATCCACGATCAATTATATTTTTTCAATACACTATTGTCAATATGAACGTTGAGAAAAAAAATAATATTATTATTATAAAATAATAAGAACTTGTGTTGGATTGGCATTTCATAGATAACCTACCTAGAGAATAAAAAAAGTGTAGATGTCGAAAAGAAAAAAATAATCAAGAAGAAAACCTCGGGTTTATTCAATATCCATAAAGATACCATAAGAAAGCTAGGCCCCTTTTTTTAGTGGAGTCTCGCCA